AAAATCATTTGATCTATGAAATGATTCATTCATCAGAAGTAATGTAATAACCCGGCCTGGTTAAGTACTGGCCGGGGGAATGGACTTTTCTTACAAAATGAAAATCAAGGAAATAAGGTTTTTCAATTTCAATCTTTTTTACTTCGCCTGTCACACCACATAAAAAATTTTCAATTTGAATTGGGAGAGATGGCTGAGTGGACTAAAGCGACAGATTGCTAATCCGTTGTACGAGTTATTTGTACCGAGGGTTCGAATCCCTCTCTCTCCGCCCCCCTCGATCGTTTCAGACTTTCAAAATCTTTTTTTTTATTCCTCACGTCCAGGATTACGGCCCGGATCATTAGATAAGAATCCAAAGATGAAGAGAGAAACAAAAAATATGACTACTGTGTAAACAAAGAGTTTGAGAGTAAGCATTACACAATCTCCAAGATTTTTTTTTGAAAAGGGAAATAGATTGCCTATTTTTTATCACATACACTATGTTGACATAGTGCCCCAAAAAGAAACCAAAAAGAAACTGAAGTCTTTTCTTGAAAAAGGTAATTTTTACTAATTTTTTGTTTTTGTAATGTAATAATAATAAGAAAAGCAAGATTCTGATTCCTTCATTACCAAAAATTTTTGGTATTTTTGGTCATATCCATTATTTGATGTTGTGGGGTCTTTAGAAAGTCCTTGTTTACTGGAAGGTCAGAACGAGGAAATAAGTTGATTGAAATTTCTCACCGTGTAATTATTCAATATAATACAAGAACAAGAATTTCTATTTTCGAATGGAGGGTTCATAATGTAAAATTTATAAGATCTTTTAAATTTTTAGAAAATTTGTTTCGTATAAATTATGAATTTTGCGGAGCATTAAAGATTTTATCGAAAACTTACAGCAGCTTGCCAAACAAAGGCTAAGAGCAAAAATAGTACAGGTATGACAGGCATAACATCTACGATAGGATTGAAAAAGGCATAAGCCTCGGGCAATTTGCCGAAGAAAAAACTACTCGAAGAAAGGGTAGAATTAATACAGATACAGATTAAACTAAAGATATTAAGCATAACAAACATTTCATTCTTGTAGATTAGAAAATTAGATTTTGATTGAGTTCTTTTTATGAGGGAAAAATTAAAAGGTAGGTCAAAAAACCTTCTTGTTCTTCGAACGCTCTCAAATCAAAAATCTTCCCTTTCATTCTCAAATGAGAATATAAGGAATTTTAGTTTCATACAATATCTTAATTTAATTTTATGGAATGATCAATCGTTTTTTCTATATTTTCATGTGTTGAATCCTAGCAGTAATCTATTTCATATAGATTTGAATTAGGATTGACGAACGACTAATACCAATATTAGTCTTGATTAGTATCAAAGAGAAATTCGAAATCGAAATGGGGCGTGGCCAAGTGGTAAGGCAACGGGTTTTGGTCCCGTTATTCGGAGGTTCGAATCCTTCCGTCCCAGAGTGTCTACATTAAAAAGGAAAGATTCTTCTCTTTAACAATTTTTTTTTAGTTTGGAAATTTTTTTCTTTAATCTTGGATATGGATATAGTGTCACCTTTTGTTTTGATTTTTCTATAAAAAGAAAACTTTTTTTATTTAGTTTTTCACAAATGCGATTGAGTGTATGGGTAGAAATAAAGATATTTCATTGAATTATAAATTCAAAACAATTTTTGGGTATATCATTAAGAAACTCCTATTTTAATAGTTATATTGAAGTAAGTTACTTGGTAAAATTGAAGTAAGTTACTTGGTAAAATTGAAGTAAGTTACTTGGTAAAACTCTTTTTTCTATGAAATCTGAATTCTCGTATTATGTAATTCATTATGGAATTCTGAATTGAAAGAGAAAAAAAGATCCTTTTCTATTTCATACTCATGAAAACAAAAATTATTTTTTTTTATGAACCTGGGTACTCGAAGAAATTTGAAAAATCTATATTATATATATAGAGAAATTTATTACTTTTTCGAGTTATTGGAATAGTTTATATTTTGTTAATAACTGATTTTACTCCGGAATTGGGAAATCCATAGGGCCGTTCTTTTTAGATTTAGGGTTTATTTGTTTTTAGATTTAGGGTTTATTTGTTCGAGAAGAATTTTTTCCATAATTTAATAGAACATCCCGAATTATCTGTTGAAGATTTTAATTAGATTTAAAGAAATGGATTTACTTTTCTTTTTTCTTTTTTAGAAATTTCTTTCACCCCATAGAATAGAGGGGCGAAAAAACTTAAATCCTTTATAATTATAATATAGGACTCTCTTTCAGATAATTATTTACCTTTCCCTAGATACATACATAAAAAATATTTTGTATCATTGAGCCAATGACTATTCATGATTCCATATTGAATCAATTGCATACCGTTTTAAAATAAAATTTAAAATGAGAGGAGTGTTATGTAAAACTTCATTTAAAACGATGTGGTAGAAAGCAACGTGCGATTTGAAGAATTCACTGTGGATTCTTACATCCACCATTTTCTATAGGAATGAAGATGCTCTTGAATCGACATAGTTTGTTTTGTTCCTATTAGGAACCCAATTTGTATTGGGTTGGTAAATAGGAATAGTATATGATGGAGCTTGAGCAAAACGTATTGATTCATTTATCGGGAGGGGTTATTTATCTATATCTATCCCAATGAGAGATCTATCAAATCGTTGCAATGGATGTTCGATCCCGACGAGAAGGAAGAGATCTTCGAAAGGTGGGTTTTTATGATCCAATGAAAAATCAAACTTATTTAAACGTTTAAACGTTCCTGTTATTCGTTATTTCCTTGAAAAAGGTGTTTAACCTACAGGAGTTGTTCATGATATTTTAAGAAAAGCAGAATTTTTCAAAGAATTCATAAAATAAATAAAAAAATTAGAAAAAAGAAAGGTAACTAGTATAAATTTGTGTGGTAATTATTTACTCACAATTTCTCTTTTCTTGTTCTATATTATGTTTTATATTTTCCGTATTTATTGTTGTGCCAATCCAACACAAATTCTTATTTTATGTAATTTTTTTTATTTTATTTTTTTCTCAACAATTTTTTCATATTGACAATGGTGTGTCGAACAAATATAATTCGATCGTAGATAAATAGATCTGTTTATTTTGATCCTTATTTATTTATGGGTTTTTCCTTTTCTTCATTCAAATTATGGGTTTGCCAAATTTACTATTTTTTATATAAGATATATTTTTTTAACGAAAATCAACAATTTTATCTATTTTCTAAAAAAGGGGGGCGGTCTTTAAATGCAAATTTTTACATTTTTTATCTGTCTTTAATTTAATCCAATCCACTTTGATATTTTGTTTAATTGATCATCTAATCTTTCCTTTATATTTCTTTTGAATTCAAAATTCAATGTTTTTACGTAGTTGTATAGTTCAATTCTATTTTTTCCACTTGTATATACATATTTATCTGGGTTGCTAACTCAATGGTAGAGTACTCGGCTTTTAAGTGCGATTATGGTTTTTTACACATTTGAATGAAGTAACGAATTCGTCCAGACTTTTGGTAGAGTCTATAAGACCACGACTGATCCTGAAAGGTAATGGATGGAAAAAACCGCATGTCGTAATAAAATAATAAGAAAAAATGGAATTGAATTTTCATTTTTGAATTTATTATTATATTCTTTCTTATTTTTTTTTTAAGAAATTCACAGTTAGAGTTTGGTCTAGTGAATAAATGGATAGAGCTCTATGGCTCTAATTCTGGTAAAAAAAAAAAGCAACGAGCTTTTATTCTTAATTTGAATAATTTCCCGATCTAATTAAACGTTAAAAATAACTTAGTGCCTGATGTGGGGAAGGGGTCTCCTGTAAATGGACCCTTGATTCTTTTTTTTTTCTTAAAAAAAAATCCTACCTATTTTCTATTATGGATTGGAAACTAATGTGTAGAAGAAACAGTATACTGACAAAAAAAATTTCCAAAGTCAAAAGAGCGATCGGGTTGCAAAAATAAAAAATTTTTTATCCTCTGATAATTTATTTAATAGAACGAAGATAAATCTATTGGATAGTAGAAGGGGGGAGGAAAAAGATCCGTTGATTGGACTCTGTATTTCCGGGGTATATATTTTTTTCATACATGATACATACTCTGTTCTGACCGTATTGCACTATGTATAATTTGATAATACAAGAAATACCTATTGTTTCTGGTTCAAGTCGAAATTGAAGTCAATGGAAGAATTACAAGGATATTTAGAAAAAGGTAGATCTTGGCAACAATATTTCCTATATCCGTTACTCTTTCAGGAGTATATTTATGCACTTGCTCATGATCATGGTTTAAATGGTTTGATTTTTTATGAATCCCTAGAAATTTTTGGTTATGATAATAAATCTAGTTTATCACTTGTAAAACGTTTAATTATTCGAATCTATCAAAAGAATTCTTTGATTTCTTCGGTTAATTATTCTAACCAAAATTTTTTTATTGGTCACACTCACAACATTTTTTTTTATTCTCATTTTTATTCTCAAATTATATCAGAAAGTTTTGCAATTATTGTGGAAATTCCATTTTCCTTGCGATTAGTATCTTATTTAGAAAAAAAAGAAATACCAAAATATCATAATTTACGATCAATTCATTCAATTTTTCCTTTTTTAGAGGACAAATTATTGTATTTAAATTATGTTTTAGATATATTAATGCCTCATCCCATACATATGGAAATCTTGGTTCAAGTCCTTCAGTGCGGGGTTCAAGATCTTCCCTTTTTACACTTATTGCAATTCTTTCTTCACGAATACCATAATTGGAGTAATCTCTCCATTACTCAGAAGAAATCTATTTATGTTTTTTCGAAAGAAAATAAAAGATTTTTTTGGTTCCTATATAATTCTTATGTATTTGAATGCGAAGTTTTATTAGTGCTTATTCGTAAACAATCCTCTTATTTACGATTAACTTCTTTTAGAACTTTTATTGAGCGAATACATTTCTATGGAAAAATAGAACATCTTCAAAT